CAATACCAGCAAAAACATCTCTGAACAAGGTTCTAGCACCATGCCAAATGTGTCCGAAGAAGAAGAGCAAAGCAAACGAAGCATGCCCAAAAGTAAACCAACCCCTTGGACTGCTACGAAAAACACCATCGGATTTCAAAGTCGCACGGTCTAATTCAAAAATTTCACCCAATTGAGCGCGTCTAGCATATTTTTTCACAGTAGCAGGATCACTATAACTGACTCCATTGAGTTCGCCGCCATAGAACTCAACGGTTACACCTACTTGTTCAACACTATACTTCGATTCTGCCCTTCTAAAAGGAACATCCGCTCTAACAATTCCGTCGCCGTCGACCAAAACGACTGGAAATGTTTCAAAAAAAGTAGGCATACGACGTACAAAAAGCTCACGCCCTTCTTTATCTCTAAAGATAGGGTGTCCTAACCATCCAACCGCTATTCCATCTCCGTTATCCATTGAACCTGCCCTGAATAATCCTCCTTTTGCCGGATTATTGCCGATATAATCATAAAAAGCTAATTTTTCAGGAATTTTAGACCAGGCTTCTGATAAACTTTGATTTTCTGCTAGCGCGGCGCTAACTCTTCGATATATCTCTTGCTGGAAGTAACCCTGATCCCATTGATAACGAGTGGGACCAAATAATTCGATGGGGGTAGTTGCTGAACCATACCACATAGTTCCAGCAACAACAAAAGCTGCAAAAAAGACAGCCGCGATACTACTGGAAAGTACGGTTTCAATATTTCCCATACGCAATCCTTTGTATAGACGTTGTGGCGGTCGGACGCTAAGATGGAATAGACCCGCTAATATGCCCAACGTACCTGCTGCAATATGATGAGATGCTATTCCTCCCGGAACAAAAGGATCAAAACCTTCCACGCCCCACGACGGATTTACAGGTTGTACTTTTCCCGTTAGTCCATAAGGATCGGACACCCATATTCCAGGACCGTACAAGCCTGTTACATGAAATGCACCAAAACCAAAGCAAGCCACCCCGGAGAGAAATAAATGAATTCCAAAGATCTTGGGCAAATCCAAAGAAGGTTTTCCTGTACGTTCATCACAAAATATTTCTAGATCCCAATAGACCCAATGCCAGATAGCTGCCAAAAAGCATAAGCCAGAAAACACAATATGTGCCCCAGCGACACCTTCGTAACTCCAAATCCCCGGATTCGTTACAGTCCCTCCTGTGATACTCCAACCTCCCCATGAATTGGTTATTCCTAAACGAGTCATGAAGGGTATAACGAACATACCCTGTCTCCACATTGGATCAAGAACAGGGTCAGAAGGATCAAAAACTGCTAATTCATACAGAGCCATCGAGCCCGCCCAACCGGCAACCAGAGCTGTATGCATTATATGAACGGAAAGCAACCGGCCGGGATCATTCAATACAACGGTATGAACACGATACCAAGGCAAACCCATGGAAAATACCCCTTTATCAAAGAAAAATAGACACTACGTAACTTTATTGCATTGGAAAAGACTATACTATGACTATCCTATGGACCTCCCTTGTTCAGTGGATTATTTCCTAACAAAGGTTCAGTTAATATTTATTCTGTTCGTAATAATGAAAGAATTCTGTTCGTAGGAACAAAGAGAAGCAGATTTATTTTATACTCGATAAGTACCAATATGCAATGGGGATTGATACCATTTTCTATGAGAAAATGCGTCCATCCTTATTGATCATTAGAAGGACCTATTCATAAAAATTTTCCTTTATTTATTTTGTCTTTCTTTCTTAATTTTTAGAATCTATGGATAAAATAAATATGATAAAGCCAATATGATAAAGACAATAAAACCATACTGTTACGTTTCCATATCAAAGTGAAATAGAGTATTTCCTTCTTTTTTCTTTTAATTCATGCCTGTTGGTCTTCCGAAAATACCTTACCCGCTTCCAAATGATGACGACGATGAAGAGCCAGAGTGGACTGACTTATAGTGTGACTTGTCAGATCTATTGGGTCATATGGGATTTACCCGTTCTCTCCCCCGATCGAGAGATCCTCTGTTTCGCCCAAGAAAGATAAATTGAATCATCAAAAAATTGGAGCGTGAAGTGCAATTAGATGCATTGTTTGGGGGAATTCAGAATACTATTCTTAATTAGAATAATTTATGGTTGGCTTTGGTTGGACTCAAAAAATGAAGTATCCAGGCTCCGTTTAGCAAAAACCCAATTGGGAATATATCTATGATTACTACGTGTATCATAAATGATTCCTGTTTGTTATTTAGAAAGTCATAACAAAAAGAAATGGTGATGGGACGATTTGTCCTATATGTACAAATCAAAATCGGGCGGATCTTGACCCGGAGTAGAGCATAAACCTAAAAAGATGAAAGAGATCCATTCAGGAACAAGAAAATACCATCGTGATTTGGATTGAATCTCGATGAAACAATACATCAATGAGAAGTTAATTCGATAAGTTTATTGACATTTTTCTATTATAAGAAAGAAAAGAAGTAAAAATTCGTCTTTATTGAAAAATCGAAGAAAAAGCCCTTTCGTTAGAAGTTCGAAAAAAACTGCTATGAAAAAGAATAGGAAAAAAGAAAGAGGACTGGAATCTATACATTGATTCGTTTTTTTCGCAATTGTTTTTTGAACCGTATGCATCAAAAGGTGCATGTACGGTCCTCTAAGGAATAGAATTTTTCCTTACTCAACGGACTTTATCGACGAAGAATGCTTATTTTAGGCGGTGAAATTACTTCACAGCTCGCGAATGTCATGACAGGTGTTTTGATATTTTTCAGTCTCGCGGATTCTAGCAAAAAGTTTAAATTTTTTATAAACTCTCTTGGTGGATCAGTAATAGATGGAATAGCCATTTATGATACTATACAGACTCTTCTCGCACCAGTCGAGACAATAGTTATGGGAATAGCCGCGTCAATGGCATGTTTTATCCTGAATGGAGGAAATTCACGTATAGCATTCCCTCACGCTTGGCGCCAATGAGGTTTTTTTATTTGAGAGAAAAAAGAAAACTATGCCTTCGCCATATGAATATTAAGTAATAATAGCATGGCACTTCGAATTCGATATGAAAAATTTTTGTATTGTTTTTTTTTCAAAAGATTCGATTATGTATCGAGAGAGTAGTATGAGAGAAAAGGTATTTCCGATTTTCTCTTATCTATCGGGAGTCCAATTCAGCGTCACAAACTTTTTGTTTTCACACCGAAGGGCTCTTAACAATATTTATGTTAGAAAAAAAAGAGTGCGAAAAAAAACAAGATTTTTCCTTTTTTGGTTGGATCAAAAAGAAACTTTGGGATTGCTGAATCAAAGACAAAAAAAGAATCCATTTTAAAATAGAAAGCAACGGAGCCATCATAGTATTTTTAACTCCTCCGAAAGGAAGGGTGGCAATTTGATCATTTACCCATCTGGGGCTGAGAGATTCTATTTTTATCTTTCTTGAATGGAAAGTAAGGGTCAATTTCAATTTGATTGTAGAGCCGTATGCAATGCACAAAAGACGATGCCCGTACGGTTGTTCAATTCTATCTTTTTTCCTATTATTCTTTATCTTTCTTTTCTGTTCGTTTCACACAGCAGATAGAGAATCCTTTTATCATCAGGGTAATGATGCATCAGCCCTCTAGTCCTAATTTGGACGAAAAAGACGTAGAATTTTTCCTGGAAGTGGAGGAAATAAAAAGAATGCACGACATCATCATAGATGGTTTTAGCAAAACGACGTTGAAATCATACGATACAATAAAGGCTGACATGAAAAGAGACCTTTCTATGTCAGCAATAGAAGCCCAAGAGTATGGACTTGTTGATCTTATAGCAGGAGAAAATATTTTTGAATTTCCATGAATTGAGATCCTATCTCCGAGCTTACTTCTATTAGATAAATAAAATCCATTTTGCGCGAATCCGTGATTTGAGGTTTTATTTCCGATTTTACTATTCGTATTTTTAACTAGAAAAAATTCATAATGATCCGGTTAGGATCAATCTAAGCCAGCCCATTACGTATATGATTCAATATGCCAACTAGTCAACAACTTCTTAGAAATGCAAGACAGCCAATTCGAAATGTCGTGAAAACCCGCGCTCTTCGGGGATGTCCTCAGCGTCGAGGAACATGTACTAGGGTGTATGTGCGACTCGTTTAGATCATGAACTGACACAAAAAAAGCAAGAAAACCGCTTTCCAGTATGAAAGATGAGTACCAGTGAATAGGATAGAATGGAAGAAGGAACTCCATTCACTATCTAAAACTAAAATAAACAAATCAATCCCTCTATTGTGTAGAAAGTTTATGGTTTCCATTGGTGCAAATCCAATCAACTGAATTTAAGATGAGAAGCAATTCTCCATTGGTAGCAAATGGTTATCCATTAAGCGGAGGAAATCTTATTGAAATTCAAAAAAAAAAAAACAGAAAAATGAAGTTCTCACTCGGTCAAGAACGGACTACGAGGGTCAGCTACCCAGCTAACTTTCATAATTAAATACCGTTACTGTATAGGTGGGTCTCAGTGTGAAAGACCTGTTACTGAGTAATTCAGGGGTAGAGCCAAAGAGTGTGGTGTGAACTATACAAGTTACCAATAAGATTGATTAAATGAAGTAAAGGCTCCGGTGTATAGAGAAGACCTCACCGTTTAAGAAATAACCATAGAAACGATGGAACCCACTATTTCTTTATCCATTCAATTTATATTTCTTTTTCTATTTTTGACACCTAGCAAAAGAAAATTTCTTATTTCTTTAGTAAAATACCTAAACAAAGAAAAAATCGTGGTCGGGAAGGTTATAGTAGCCAAAGCCATTGGAATTTTTATTTTATACATTGGAAAAATCCGTTTGATTATTAATAGACCAGGACGGGGAAAAGAATGACTGAAAGAAAAGAAATAGTTATTCGTCAAAGTTTTATTTATTCAATGACCAGAACTAAACGCGGATATCGAGCTCGGAGACGTAGAACCAAAAGT